TAAATAAATCAATCAAATTCCGGGAGGCGTCATGAAGTGCTTCTTTAGGAGTTAAACTTCCATTTGTCCATATTTCGAGAAAAAGTATCTCCTGTTTTTCATTCCCATTCACATAAGAATGAATGCTATGATTCGCATTTCGAACAGGCATGAATACAGCATCTATAGGATAACTTCCGTCTTGAAAGTTATTTGGCGTTTTTATACGATATCCGCGATTCCTCTCAATTTGTAATTCAATACACAAATTAATTGGTTCCGTTAGGTTAGCTATATGCTGTGTATTATCAACGATTTCCACAGAAGGTGGTAAGATAATGTCTTGAGCAGTTACATATCCAGGACCCTTGATACAAATAGACGCGTTACGAGTTCCATATAGATTACTTCTCAATACAATTTCTTTCAAATTCATTAAAATTTCATGTACGGATTCTTGAATACCTATTATGGTAGAATATTCATGTGGTATTTTCTCAGATTTTGCGCGTGTGATACATGTTCCTTCTATTTCTCCGAGCAAAGCTCTTCGCATCGCAATTCCTATTGTATCCGCTTGACCTTTCATAAGTGGGGCCAGAATAAAGCGTCCATAATAAAGACGCTTACTGTCTGCTCTTGATTCAACACACTTCCACTGTAGTGTCCGAGTAGATACTGTTACTTTCTCTCGAACCATAGTATATTATTTGATCAAATCATTGAATTATTTATTTCTCTTGAAATCTCTTCAATGTTTATTTTTACACACGCCTTTTTTTAGGGGGCCTACAGCCATTATGTGGCATAGGGGTTACATCGCGTATGAAACTTAATAGTATACCACTTCTACGAATAGCTCTTAATGCCGCATCTCTTCCGAGACCCGGGCCTTTTATCATGACTTCTGCTCGTTGCATACCTTGATCCACTACTGTCCTAATAGCATTTCCTGCTGCGGTTTGAGCGGCAAATGGTGTACCTCTTCTTGTACCCTTGAATCCACAAGCCCCGGCGGAGGACCAAGAAATTACTCGACCCCGCACATCTGTAACAGTCACAATCGTATTATTGAAACTTGCTTGAACATGAATAACTCCCTTTGGTACTCTACGCGCATTCTTACGTGAACCAATACGTCTATTTCTACGTGAACCAATTTTTGGTATAGGTTTTGCCATATTTTATCATCTCATAAATATAAGTCAGAGATATATGGATATATCCATTTCATGTCAAAACGTATCCTTATTTTTTTTTTACTTATTTATTTGTACATCTGTACATCGGTTACTTTTGATTTCTAGAGTCTTTTTTGCTTTAGAAAGATTAGCCTTGTCTTTGTTTATGTCTCGGGTTGGAACAAATTACTATAATTCGTCCCCGCCTACGGATCAATCGACATTTTTCACAAATTTTACGAACAGAGGCCCTTATTTTCATATTTGTCATTCCTTTTCTTACTATTTATTGGAAGAAAATAAGTTTCTTGAAATTTTTAACTTCGAATTGTATCCCCACGAAAGAATGTTGAAATTCAAAAAACCACCGAATAATTCGAGTCTTTGCTTTGGAGTCTATAAACTATACGTCCTTTGGTTTAAATAAGGACTTACCTCAATTTTTATTCTATTTCTTGGTAGTATACGTATAAACCAACGTCGAATCCTTTCCGAAACAAAAGCCAGAATCATATTTGCATTATCTCAAATCTAAACGAACCCGGAAGATACATACCATTGGTAAGTTGTTCAGTAATTAAACCCTCATGAATCTTTTTTTTGTTTCATTCCAGGTAAAACCGCTTTGAAGTATCAACTAATGTAAGAGGGGTAATATTATAAAGTTGTCCTTTCTCTTTTTCACAAATATGAAAGTTCTGCGTATAATTCGTCTATCAGAAAGATTACCATATATAACACAAAATTTCTCCGCCGATTCCTTCTATTCGAGCCCTTCGGTCTGTCATTATACCTCGAGAAGTAGAAAGAATTACAATCCCCATTCCGCCTAAAATTCTAGGAATTTTTTGATAGTTAGAATATATTCGTAAACCGGGTCGACTGATCCGTTTTAAATTTAAAACAGTTCTATACGATCCTTTTCTATTTCTTCTATGTCGTAGTGTTAAAACCAAAAAATATTTATTGCTTTCCTGATGTTTTCTCACGTTTTCAATAAAACCTTCTTGTAAAAGGATTTTAACAATATTTTCAGTGATGTTAGTAGATGGTATTCGAACTGTTCTTTTTTTATTCATGTCAGCATTTCGTATAGCGGTTATTATGTCAGCAATAGTGTCTTTACTCATGATAAACTAAGATTTTTGTTGCCCCCAAATTTTGATATAATCAACATGCTCTTTTTCTTTTTTTATTTATCTTTATTTCTGAATTATTAAAGGTATATACGTGATATATAAAAAATCTACTAATTAATCGGTTTCATTCAAATACCAAATACTATAACTATATTACGGCCTTCCCTTATAATACTTCGGGTGCTAATGAAACTATTTTAGTGAAATTTAACTGTCTTAATTCCCGGGCGATCGCGCCAAAAATTCGGGTTCCTTTAGGATTTCCTTCTTGATCAATAACAACTGCAGCATTGTCATCATATCGTATTATCATACCGTTGTCGCGTTTGAGTTCTTTACAAGTACGTACAATTACAGCTCGGATTACTTCTGATCTTTCTAGAGGTGTATTTGGTACGGCTTCCTTGATTACAGCAACAATAACGTCACCAATATGAGCATATCGTCGATTACTAGCTCCTATGATTCGAATACACATCAATTCTCGGGCTCCGCTGTTATCCGCTACATTCAAATGGGTTTGAGGTTGAATCATATCGTTTTTTTATCGATTTTTTTTGTTTTCAATGCAAGGGTCTAAATAAAAAAAAAAAGAAATATTATTTTTTCAAAACAAAAAACCTGCAATTTTTTTTTTTTTTCATACAAAAGACCCCTTTCCTTTGTTTCTACATCCCTATCCCGAAAGAATGAATTGAGTTCGTATAGGCATTTTGGATGCCGCTATTGAAATTGCCCTTCTGGCTATATTTTCTGCTACTCCGCTCATTTCATAAAGTATTCTACCGGGTTTAACAACAGCTACCCAATATTCGGGAGATCCTTTACCCGAACCCATACGTGTTTCTGTAGGTCTTACTGTAACGGGTTTGTCTGGAAATATGCGTACCCATATTTTTCCACCGCGGCGTGCGTTTCGTGTCATTGCTCGCCGCCCTGCTTCTATTTGTCTAGATGTGATCCAAGCGGGTTCAAGCGCTTGAAGAGCATATCTACCGAAGCAAATACGATTGCCTCGATAAGATATTCCTTTCATTCTTCCTCTATGTTGTTTACGGAATCTGGTTCTTTTGGGGTTATAGTTGATGGTTGTTTATCAATTCCATCCATCTCTACTACAGAACTGGACATGAGAGTTTCTTCTCATCCAGCTCCTCGCGAATTAAACAATTAAAAAATAATATATACGGTGAATAATATACGGAATCGTGGTATTCTTTTAAATTTTATCTAATCTATATCTATTATAAATTTTAAATTTTTTGTGTTTTAATATATAATTAAACACGTCTTCTATTTATAGATAATGTCGTTTTTATATAACGTTATAATGAATCTTTATTTTCTTTTTCCTTTGTATTATCATATCGAATCGACTAAAATTTAGTAAAATTTAGAAATAAAAAAAAATTCGCGGGCGAATATTTACTCTTTCAACATTCAATTGTAAGATTAGTCTATGACATGACCTCTCAGAATAAATGAATAGGTTTCTGGTTCGTTCCGCCATCCTACCCAATGAATCATTAGGATTCGTTTTCAATAGAATCTTATGCATTCACAGGTTCTGTCGTCCCCACCACTTCTCGATTAATGGTTAGGTCTGAATTCTACAACGGAGCCCTTAAATGAAATTTATTAATGAATGAAATTTTTTTCTTGAGTCAACCTTCTCAGTCTTTATTGGCTCAGGGCTCTTGATTTTTTCTTCTATGCACCGATTTGTCTAATTATGGATCAATCAGTATTGATGCTTTATTACATTCCCTTTATATGAGATGACTCATAGACCTTACATATTGGAATTATATATCATTGATATTTCTTTTCCTATCTTTCTCTCACCCTTCCATTTATCTGTATACTTTTATTGCTTTACAACTCATAATCAGATTGGTTTTTCTTTTGTGTTTATGCAAAAAAGATTTCAGTTGCTACAATGATATGACTCATATATCATATCTTGACTGGTTCCTTATATCCAGATAATGCGAAGCGATGAGTTGATTATTAGTTCTATAGTTATCAGTTCGTACTACGGGCCGGTCGATTTTGTTGAATCCTATAATCCTAAAAAAACCAACGAGTCACACACTAAGCATAGCAATTATATCAAACGATTAATCGAATTTTTATTCAACCTTATAGAATTGTTCATTTTTTTTTTTTTATTTAACAGAAAAGGAATGAAAGAGTTTGCCTTTTTTTGTTTTATCACCAGATAGAACTAAATACAAGTAAAGTAAGTTCTTATTATTCCTCGTCTACAAATATCCAAATTTTGATGCCTAATACCCCATAGATAGTTCGAACTGCGTAGGCACAATAATCAATTTTAGCTCGAATGGTTTGTAGAGGAACCCTACCTTCTCTGATCCATTCAACACGTGCAATTTCTTTTCCGTCGATACGCCCTGCAATTTGTACTTGAATTCCTTTTGTACCTGCCTGTTCAGTTAATTCAATAGCTTTTTTCATTGCTTTGCGAAATGAAACTCTATTCTTTAATTGTCCGGCTATAAATTCTGCAAGAATATTGGGGTGCCCATAAGGATTTGAAATTCTTCTAATAGCAATGTTGAGTTTTCGGTTTACACAATTGAGTTCTTTTTGTACATTCATCTGTAATTCTTCGATTCTTCGAGTCCTGTCTTCTATTAATAACTTGGGGAATCCCATATAGATTATGACCTGAATCAAA